CATTCTTTGAAACCCAATTCTGTCCCTTAGCTTAGACTGATGGAGTCTTGTATAGAATATACAAATGGATCCAATTTCTACCTCTTATTGTTATTATGATATTACAATAAGATTGGGTATCAGAAATAGATTCATGATTTTATCCATTCTCTATGAATGAGATAAAGACAGAATAATCTGAAACAGTATCGAGTTGGTTTTTACACTTAACTTATTTCATTGATTCCACCATTGTTCAAAAAAGGATTCCCAGAGAAGAGGGAGCCCTTGTTAGTGTTAGTAGAATTACTAGACGATTGAAACGCGTAAAGGGCGTTGTATAAGTATATCCAGATATAGCTATCTAGTTATCTGCATATCCCATCTTTTCGATGGTGCTATATAAGAATTTCCAATTTAGATTCAACTTATTCAATAGAAAAATATTCAATGCAAAATTCAAGCACGACAATTCCCTATAAGATAAGGTGGATAGGACTAGGTATCCGTGTAACAATTTCTGCTCGAGGGTTTACATATACACATAGATGTTGTTATAATTGAAATTGAAAACAATTTTTTTTTTTGTTTTCTTATGTTATTAATTTCATTATTAAGGTAAGGAAAGAAAACGTGAGATCCAAATCCAAGAATTATTCATGATCAATAAAAAAAAAAAAAAAAAAGATCTGTATGTTTTGCTGTATGTTTTGAAAGACTATACAACCAAGAGAACCCTGGACCGGGTAATCCCCTTTGGAAAGGGATAAAGAAACCCGTTTTCAAAATCCAACACAAACCAAAAAAAGGTTGAGTAACCCCCCCAAAAAAAAAAAAACGAAAACAAAAAAAGAAAGAGTTAGGTCTATTTTGGGTCATTTTGGCGGCATGGCCGAGTGGTAAGGCGCGGGACTGCAAATCCCTTTCTCCCCAGTTCAAATCCGGGTGTCGCCTGATCAACAAAAGAAAAACTTCGGAATACCTTATCCTTCTATGCTAAATAGAACTCACAAAATTCTTGCCTGATGGAAGCATGACTAGGGTTGTCGATACTGTATTTTAAGAATACTTTAACAATATAGGGGCTCTATAAAAAAAAAAAAAGACTTGTGCATTTGGTTATGGTCAAAATCGGGTATCCATATGAAAAACCCTCATTTATGATTTCTTACTGATTACCGATTGGTTCGGGCTATTTCATTTATTTGTATTTGATTTATCAATCGAATCGATAGTAAAACTTCAATTGTGAGATTCATAACTACGAAAGTCAGATACCTGAAATCGAGGTAGCCAAAGAAAAGGGGGTTTCTAAATGAAAACCCAATCCTTGCTTCTATTCTAGGATCTGAGGGAGATTATAGGAAGCACTATCAATACTTCCTAATTACCCTACCCTACTAGGGTGATGCCCACTGACTGAGTCTTTAATTAGATTGGGTAGGGTAGGTTGGTGGGGAATCAAATTAGGAGTTGCGGAAAGGGCTAGTTTTTATTTTATATCCGGACTCGTGAGAGTCCCTGAGTACTTACTCAGGTATCCAATCAATATTGGATTGGATGTGGATGAGTAATAGACTCTTAACTATAACTATAACTATTCTAGTTATACAATAACTAACAATAACTAACTATTCTATATCTTATATCTATATTCTATAATATAGATATAGAATCTAATTTTCTAATAAAAGTAAAAAAAAAAAAAAGACTTCTCCCCTTTTTGTAACACCCTGCCAAGAACGGAATGGGGTGCCCCCGATTGTTTCACAGAAATAAACAGAGACAGTAAGACTTAGACGGGCGGGGAGATAGAGGTATGTGATAGGTAGTTAAGATAGTTATCTTTTCCATCTGGATGGTATATATATATATTATTTTTTTTTTTTTTCGTTTTTTTTTTTTTTTTTGCTTATGCTTATGAAAGCTAACAAAACAAACAATGGGTCTTACTATTCCTATCCTACATCTTTCATTAGTAACATTCCTTTAAGATCTCCAAGGGTAGCTGTATATCTTGCTTTTGCTTACTGCTTTACGATTCGACCAAAGATACTTATAGTAGTATAGGAACTCTTGTATTCATTGGATTGGTTCATCAATAGGGTTAGAAAAAAATGCCATTTTGACTCTGCACCATTGATTCCACTATTATTAGTGATTAATAATGGAAAAATGCCTTCATATTCATAGAGATCAGGGAGATAATTTACATGGATATAGTAAGTCTCGCTTGGGCTGCTTTAATGGTGGTCTTTACGTTTTCCCTTTCACTCGTAGTATGGGGAAGAAGTGGGCTCTAGGGGTACTACTAATTAAGTTGAGTAATCAAGTTCGATCAATGGTTTATGTTTAATAGATCGTTCTGCGAAGCGTTTTAAGATAATCCATTTCAATAAATTCTAGGGTAATCCAGTAATATATGAACAATGATCTTTCGATCAAACAAATATTTCAATGATTTGATTCCGATGTTGTTCGTATTTTGAAACTAAAAGGAATACGCATGATAGGAAATTTT